AAGATCTCAGCGAAAACTTACAGCAGCTTGCCAAACAAAGGCTAAGAGAAAAAAAAACAGAGGTATGACTGGCATAACATCTACAATCGGATTCAAAAAAGCATAGGCCTCTGGCAATTTGGCGAAGACAAAATTACTTGAATAAAGAGCCGAATTAATACAGATCAAACTAAAGATATTAAGCATAACAGACATTTTGTTCTTGGAGATAATTGCATTTTGATTGAGTTATTGATATGAAGTCAAAAAGAAGAAAGTAAGTTAGAAATAATTCTTCTTTTTCCTTCAATTCACTCAACCAAAACCCTCCCATTCTCAAATAGAATAGAAGAAATTCGACTTTCATACAATATCTTAATTGAATTATATGTAATGATCAATAAATTCAATTTTAGTCTATATATAGGTATCAAAATCTTAGCAAGAATATATTCTCTAAATTTGATAGTTGGACTAGAATTGACGATCAACCAATACTGGCATTATTCTTTATTAGTGTCAAATAGAAATTTAAATGGGGCGTGGCCAAGTGGTAAGGCACCGGGTTTTGATCCCGGTATTCGGAGGTTCGAATCCTTCCGTCCCAGATCATATTCCATTTGAACTCGAATAATTTCAGAAGTTATTGGTATTATAATTGAATTCAATTAAGGGGATTTCCTTCTTTATTAAGGCTAAGTTAGAGTAATAAAATAATAGATTTAAGGGGGGAAGGACTTAATCTATACTTATTCCACTTTGTACTTATATAAGATAGTCAGCATCCCCCAATAAGGGCCCCCCTCCTTTTTTATTATTTTTCATTCCCATAGAATTTGAAGAATAGATTCAAATTAATTAGCAAGAGGAAGTATTAAGTTCAATATCTTTGTATGTCCAAATTTCATTAATAAACAATAAAATTATGTGATCTATTTTATTTAAATTTTTAGGTATTTCGTGTTTACCTCTAATCAATAATTATAAATCTATGGAAGGGGTTGAAAGAATTTCGATATATATAAGGGATTCGTTCATTTTATTTACTTTTTCTTTTATAAAAATATTATAGAAAGGTTAATGAATCTCAAGTTAAACAAAATATGAAAATACGTATATAAAATCAGGAAATGTATAGTCTATACGTATATATTATTATTGTTCTAGTTGAGTGAGAGTCTTTTTTTTGTTGTGAAAGAAAAATTTTATGATCTCTTAAAATGAAAATTTAAATATCTAACATAGAATATCTCTAAGAGTAACAATTGTTCGATCTATCTGATAGATATAGATACGAACTATTCTTTTAGTTATTTGATAAAATAAGAATTGAAAAAATAAGAACTCAAATCTTACCTCCTATCAGCCTTTATTTATTCATTTCATAAAAAAAAAAAATAAACAAAAAAATTCTTGCATTTAGACTATACTATACAATAAAATTGGGGTTACATAGAATTCGTGTTAAAGCCTCTTCAGAAAATATTCTATCCATTTATCTAGAAGAAAGGTGATAGATTACTATAGTACCGAATAAACCAATGATTATTCACGATTTCATAATTGAATCAATTCCATACGGGTTCCAAATTAAAGAAATGTTATGGTAAAACTTCGTTTGAAACGATGTGGTAGAAAGCAACGTGCGGCTTGAAAGACATGATCCATTGTGGATTCTTACATCCACCATTTTATATAAGAATGAAGGTGCTCTTGGCTCGACATCATTTATTATTTTTCACTAGAGACTCCGTTGGGTTGTAATGGAAATAGTCCATGATGGAGCTCGAGTAGAAAGTATTGATTCATTTCTCAGGGGCAAAGATCTAGGGTTAATGCCAATCAATAAATTGAAACAACTTCGTAAGTATATCGTTGAGAGAAAATGGAAAGGGTTTCATGTTTCCAATTTAAAATAAAATTTATTGGAATTTTTTAAAAACTCTTTCTATACCTTTCTATACAAAGTGTATCACATGAGAATCAAATCAACCTTTTCTATGATTCTTTACTAGAAATCAATCGCAAAAAGGGTATGTTGCTGCCATTTTGAAAGGATTAAGAATCACCGAAGTTATGTCTAAACCCAATGATTTAAAATAAAGATTAAAGGATCCCAAAACAAGAAAAGAGCTTTTCCATTGTTTCCATAACCGGACCATAATAAAAATTTTTAATTAAAATGTATATATATTTGAAACGAAACAAAGAAAAGGGGTTTAAAGACCACTCAATAAATGAAATGCTTAAATATTTTACTTTGAGCCACTTGAGAGTTATCTAACTTGAGTTATAAGTACAAATGATTTTTTCAGGAAGTTAAGAATAAATAAGGGGGTATTTAAACCATAACATAATATAAGTGATTTAACTATTTTATCGACTCATTTTTTATTATATGTAATTCTATACATAAATAGAACTGAGAATCATTTTTCAAGAGCCGTATGAAGAAAAAACTTCCTATACGTTTCTAGGGGGGGGGTTATTCATCTACATCTATCCCAATGAGCCGTTTATC